TTCAAAATAACTGACATAATTTTTTATTTTTCCTGATCAGAAAAATACATGAAAAAGAAAGGAGGTAGAAAAATTTTTTGATTTATGGTTAAAGAAGAAAAACAAGAAAACAGGGGTTCTGTTGAATTTCAAGTATTCAGTTTCACCAATAAGATACGGAGACTTGCTTCACATTTGGAATTACACAAAAAAGATTTTTCATCGGAAAGAGGTCTACGAAGACTTTTGGGAAAACGTCAACGTTTGCTGGCTTATTTGGCAAAGAAAAATAGAGTACGTTATAAGAAATTAATAAGTCAGTTGGATATTCGGGAGAAGTAATTTAATCGTTCGAATTTTTTTCTTATTTTATTAGTAGTCTTATAGTAGTCTTAGATTTTGCATTTTGATGAGCCTCGTTTTGAGGAATTCATGGAATAATGAATTAAGGAAGAAAAAAGAATATGAGTCTACCGTTTACAAGAAAAGATCTAATGATAGTCAATATGGGCCCTCACCACCCATCAATGCATGGTGTTCTTCGACTGATCGTTACTCTCGATGGTGAAGATGTTGTTGATTGTGAACCCATATTAGGCTATTTACACAGAGGAATGGAAAAAATCGCAGAAAACAGAACTATTATACAATACTTGCCTTATGTAACACGGTGGGATTATTTAGCTACTATGTTTACAGAAGCAATAACGGTAAATGGACCAGAATTCTTAGAGAATATTCAAATACCTCAAAGAGCCAGCTATATTCGGGTAATTATGTTAGAATTGAGCCGTATAGCTTCTCACTTGTTATGGCTTGGGCCTTTTATGGCGGATCTCGGCGCACAGACTCCTTTTTTCTACATTTTTAGAGAGAGAGAATTGATATATGATCTATTTGAAGCTGCTACAGGTATGCGAATGATGCATAATTACTTTCGCATCGGAGGAGTAGCTGCCGATCTACCTTATGGATGGATGGATAAATGTTTAGATTTCTGTGATTATTTTTTACGAGGAGTTGTTGAATATCAACAACTTATTACGCAGAATCCCATTTTTTTAGAACGAGTTGAAGGAGTAGGTTTTATTAGCGGAGAAGAAGCTGTAAATTGGGGCTTATCCGGACCAATGTTACGAGCTTCTGGAATACAATGGGATCTTCGTAAAATTGATCCTTATGAGTCTTACAATCAATTCGATTGGAAAGTCCAATGGCAAAAAGAAGGAGATTCATTAGCTCGGTATTTAGTACGAATTGGTGAAATGAAGGAATCCATCAAAATTATTCAACAGGCTATAGAGAAAATTCCCGGAGGCCCTTATGAGAATTTAGAAGCCCGACGCTTTAAGAAAGCAAAGAATTCGGAATGGAATGATTTTGAATATAGATTTCTTGGTAAAAAACCTTCCCCAAATTTTGAATTATCAAAGCAAGAGCTTTATGTAAGAGTAGAAGCTCCAAAAGGTGAATTAGGAATTTATCTGGTAGGAGATGACAGTCTTTTCCCCTGGAGATGGAAAATTCGTCCACCCGGTTTTATTAATTTACAAATTCTTCCTCAACTAGTTAAAAAAATGAAATTGGCTGATATCATGACGATATTAGGTAGTATAGATATCATTATGGGGGAAGTTGATCGTTGAAATGATAATAGATAGGGTAGAGGTAGAAACTATCAATTCTTTTTCGAAATCGGAATTATTAAAAGAAGTCTATGGACTGATATGGATTCTACCTATTTTGACCCTCCTACTGGGAATCACAATAGAAGTACTTGTAATTGTGTGGTTAGAAAGAGAAATATCCGCATCGATACAACAACGTATTGGTCCTGAATATGCCGGCCCCCTAGGACTGCTTCAAGCTATAGCAGATGGAACTAAGCTGATTTTTAAAGAGGATATCCTCCCATCCCGAGGAGAAATTCCTTTATTTAGCATTGGACCCTCTATAGCAGTCATATCCGTTTTATTAAGTTTTTTAGTTATCCCTTTTGGATATCATTTTGTTTTAGCTGATCTTAGTATTGGTGTTTTTTTATGGATTGCCATTTCAAGTGTTGCTCCTATTGGTCTTCTTATGGCAGGATATAGCTCAAATAATAAATATTCTTTTTCAGGTGGTCTACGAGCAGCTGCTCAATCTATTAGTTATGAAATACCATTAACTTTTTGTGTGCTAGCAATATCTCTACGTGTGATTCGTTAAAAAAGGAGCTTTTTTTCTAAAATCCATTGAATACTTATCTTCCTTTTCTTATTCTGTATTCAGGTCGGTAAGTTAAACTCGATAGCTATATGAGTGAAACAAAACAGCTTATTAATTTGTAGTAAAAATCAAAAATCTCATTTCCTATGTACAAGAAAAAGTTGAAGTAAACATAAGCAGTGTAAACTCTTTGCCCCAAGATTGAGATTGTTTGATTAGTCATCATATCTTGAAGCGGGCAAGAATAAAGGATTCGCGATATGGAATTCCATTACTAGAATATTTTTAGTTATTACTAGAACTTATAACCATATAAAATATTACTAGAACTTATAACCATATAAAAAAATCCATAAAAAATTAGTGAGGGATTAGGAACACTAAAGTACATAAAGGATTAGTAATGAGAGAATCTAAATCATTAGACATTTTTCCTCATAAAAGGAATCATAATAAGGACTTGAAATTGGTGGAAATGATCAAGTAGTACTTTCTTCGGATTCCGATCCAGAGTATATTCCCATTCACTTGTTAAGGAAATAGCTATCAAGAACGAATTAACCCTTTATTTCTTTTTTCTTTTTAAGTATCCCTTTCCCCGGGAAAGAAGAATAGGACAAAAGATATGGAATGCAATACAAAAAAAGATCTTTATTTATTCTTTCTTTTATCTATATTCATACAGAATTGAATTCGTCATGAACTAATATCCAATTCTTTTCATTTATTAATTGCTATAACAAGTGTTTTATTCCAATATTAAGTTATTACTGAACGAGAAAAAACTGTCATTTTATTATATAAAGGATAAGATCAATTCGGAAGCGCTTTTTTATTATTTTAGCAGACGGAATTGCTTTGGTCTAATTTAGGACTTTCCAATCAATTTTATCTTACCTAATTCTATCTACGTCTGGGGGATAAGATCGAAAAGAAATAATCCTTTTTTCTGATCATAGAGGAGCCGTATGAAGCTAAGGTTTCATGTACGGTTTTGGAATAGCGGTGGGAACTGTGATGTTATCATCGACTATGATTATCTAACAGTTCAAGTACGGTTGATATAGTTGAAGCACAGTCAAAATATGGTTTTTTTGGATGGAATCTTTGGCGTCAGCCTATAGGTTTTCTAGTTTTTCTAATTTCTTCTTTGGCAGAATGTGAAAGATTACCCTTTGATTTACCAGAAGCAGAGGAAGAATTAGTAGCGGGTTATCAAACCGAATATTCCGGTATTAAATATGGTTTATTTTATCTTGCTTCTTACCTAAATTTATTAGTTTCCTCTTTATTTGTAACTGTTCTCTACTTAGGCGGGTGGAATTTTTCTATTCCCTATATATCCTTTTTTGGATTTTTCCAAATGAATAAAATTGTGGGAATTTTTGAAATGATAATGGGTATCCTTATTACATTAACTAAAGCTTTTTTATTTCTCTTCATTTCTATCACAATAAGATGGACTTTACCCCGGATGAGAATGGACCAGTTATTAAATCTTGGATGGAAATTTCTTTTACCTATTTCTCTGGGCAATCTCTTATTAACAACTTCTTCCCAACTAGTTTCACTATAAATAAGATAATACAATAACAGTAAGAATATCTTCAACACAAAAGTTCTCTCAAACAAGAGAAAGAAACATACCTTTTTCATAGATATTTAGAATATGTTCCCTATGATAACTGGGTTCATTAGTTATGGTCAACAAACAATACGTGCCGCAAGATACATTGGTCAAGGTTTCATAATTACCTTATCCCACACAAATCGTTTACCTATAACGATTCACTACCCTTATGAAAAATCAATTACATCAGAGCGTTTCCGCGGGCGAATACACTTTGAATTTGATAAATGTATTGCTTGTGAAGTATGTGTTCGTGTATGCCCAATAGATCTACCCCTTGTGGATTGGAGATTTGAAAAGGATATTAAAAAGAAACAATTGCTTAATTATAGTATTGATTTCGGAGTTTGTATATTTTGTGGTAACTGTGTTGAATATTGTCCGACAAACTGTTTATCAATGACTGAAGAATATGAACTTTCTACTTATGATCGTCATGAATTGAATTACAATCAAATTGCTTTGAGTCGGTTACCAGTCTCCATAATGGGAGATTACACAATTCAAACAATTAGGAATTCGCCTCAAAGTAAAATAGACGAAGAAAAATCTTGGAATTCAAGAACGATTACTGATTACTAGGTACTAGGATTTTTTTGTTAGAAAAATCCAATAGTTTTTTACTAACTATAAAGAAAAATGAATAACTACTGCTTATTACAAATTATTCATGATTTAAAATGAGAGTAGATTTTCGTGATGTGATTTCTAACTATACAATTTATATATAAATATCCTAATCCCTTTTTCTTTCCTTGAATCTTTTAGTTTTAGTCAGTTCATGAAAAATTTTATACTATTAATTTCTTCTTATCCATAATGGATTTACCTGGACCAATACATGAGATTCTTGTGCTATTTGGGGGATTTGTTCTTCTACTAGGGGGTCTAGGAGTAGTATTACTTACCAACCCAATTTATTCTGCCTTTTCGCTGGGATTAGTTCTTGTTTGTATATCCTTATTCTATTTTTTATTGAATTCCTACTTTGTAGCTGTCGCACAACTTCTTATTTATGTGGGAGCCATAAATGTCTTGATCATATTTGCTGTAATGTTTGTAAATGGCTCAGAGTGGTCTAAAGATAAGAATTATTGGACTATTGGAGATGGGTTTACTTCACTCGTTTCTATAACAATTCCTTTTTCACTAATGACTACTATCCCAGATACGTCATGGTATGGAATTCTTTGGACTACAAGATCAAACCAAATAGTAGAACAGGGTCTCATAAATAACGTTCAACAAATTGGGATTCATTTAGCAACCGATTTTTATCTTCCGTTTGAACTCATTTCCCTAATTCTTCTAGTTTCTTTAATAGGTGCAATTACTATGGCTCGACAATAATAAATTCTTAGAATTTCAAATCTAAAAAAAAAACTAAAGAATAAAACAATTTTGATTTAGTAAAATCCATCTACTGTCAACACAACAAATACTTTCTTTTTTCTTTTGTTGCGTAATTGTTGTATTCTAATTAATTGAATCGGTTCAATTCTTGTCCTCATATTGAAATGAATCGAGATTGATAAGGAGTTAGTTAATGATGTTTGAGCATGTACTTTTTTTGAGTGTCTATTTATTTTCGATTGGTATCTATGGATTGATTACAAGCCGAAACATGGTTAGAGCTCTAATATGTCTTGAACTTATACTGAATTCAATTAATCTAAATCTCGTAACATTTTCTGCTCTATTTGATAGTCGCCAATTAAAAGGAGACATTTTCGCAATTTTTGTTATAGCCCTTGCGGCGGCTGAAGCAGCTATTGGACTATCCATTCTTTCTTCCATCCATCGTAACAGGAAATCAACTCGTATCAATCAATCGAATTTTTTGAATAATTAGACATAGAATTCTCTAAACAAAGGTGCATATATAATAATATGCAACATTAAGATTAATAAAATTCGAGTCTTCTTTTCTTATTTTTATTTGAGAATACCCATTTTTGAAGTAGGTTATTTCAGAGTATTCTTTTTTACTTATTGAATTTTGCATTTTTGCAATTCATTGATATTGCAATATTCAAATTGCAATAATTTATATTGCAAAGATAATAGCCAATTTATTGGCTAATTCGAATTAGTATGTAGAATTCATATAATTATGACTGTTGAAGCCTTAAATTCAAGTCTCTTGGCTCTTTTCACGCTTTCTCACAAACAGATTAAGAAATATATTGCATTATTTATTAAAGTTTGGATAAACCATTGCTTCGTCTGGTGTCTACAATACATATAACTTATATAGTAGTAATTTCATTTTTACCAGATCGAAAATTGTTATGTTGAAAAGGAAAATTTCTAGATCCAATGTCACATTCTGTAAAAATTTATGATACATGTATAGGATGCACTCAATGTGTACGAGCTTGTCCAACAGATGTATTAGAAATGATACCTTGGGATGGATGTAAAGCCAAGCAAATTGCTTCTGCGCCGAGAACCGAAGATTGTGTGGGTTGTAAGAGATGCGAATCCGCCTGCCCAACAGATTTTTTAAGTGTCCGCGTTTATTTAGGGCCTGAAACAACCCGCAGCATGGCTCTATCTTATTGATACGTTACAAAAAACTCCACTTGAATCGTCTGATTCCTCTTTACCGAAGAAGCCTGTGCTCAAAATAATCGAGCATGGGCTTTTCTGGTCAAAACGTATCTTGTCTTTATTACTTTATCATGAGTTATTTTCCTTGGTTAACAATACTTGTTGTTTTGCCGATATTTGCAGGTTCATTCGTTTTCTTTTTACCCCATAAAGGAAACAAAATCGTTAGGTGGTATACTATATCTATTTGTTTATTAGAATTCCTTCTAATGACTTATGCATTCTGTTATCATTTCCAATTAGAGGATCCCTTAATCCAATTAGGAGAGGATTCTAAATGGATAGATGTTTTTGATTTCCACTGGAGATTGGGAATCGATGGACTTTCATTAGGATCTATTTTATTGACAGGATTTATCACTACTTTAGCTACTTTAGCGGCTTGGCCAATTACCCGGAATTCGCGATTATTCTATTTTCTAATGCTAGCAATGTATAGCGGTCAAATAGGATTATTTTCTTCACGAGACCTTTTACTTTTTTTTATCATGTGGGAGTTAGAATTAATTCCTGTTTACTTACTTTTATCCATGTGGGGGGGGAAAAGGCGTCTATATTCAGCTACCAAGTTTATTTTGTATACTGCAGGTGGTTCCATTTTTTTCTTAATCGGAGTTCTGGGTATGGGCTTATATGGTTCCAACGAACCAACATTAGACTTGGAACGATTGATTAATCAATCATACCCTGCAACATTGGAAATACTACTTTATTTGGGCTTCCTTATTGCTTATGCTGTAAAATTGCCGATTATACCTCTACATACGTGGTTACCAGATACCCACGGGGAAGCACATTACAGTACATGTATGCTTTTAGCAGGAATCTTATTAAAGATGGGAGCATACGGATTGATTCGGATCAATATGGAATTGTTACCTCATGCTCATTATCTATTTTCCCCCTGGTTGGTAATAATAGGAGCGGTGCAAATAATCTATGCAGCTTCAACTTCTCTTGGTCAACGAAATTTCAAAAAAAGAATAGCCTACTCCTCCGTATCTCACATGGGTTTCATAATTATAGGAATTGGTTCCATAACCAACATTGGACTAAATGGAGCTATTTTACAAATATTATCCCATGGATTTATCGGTGCTACACTATTTTTCTTAGCAGGAACGGCTTGTGATAGAATGCGTCTTGTTTATCTCGAAGAACTAGGAGGGATATCTATACCAATGCCAAAAATGTTTACTATGTTTAGTAGCTTTTCAATGGCTTCTCTTGCCTTACCAGGAATGAGCGGTTTTGTTGCAGAATTAGTAGTATTTTTTGGACTAATTACTAGTCCAAAATTTATGTTAATGCCCAAAATGCTAATTACTTTTGTAATGGCAATTGGAATGATATTAACTCCTATTTATTTATTATCTATGTTACGCCAGATGTTCTATGGATACAAGTTATTTCATGTTCCAAACGCAAATTTTGTGGATTCTGGACCACGAGAACTCTTTCTTTTAATCTGTATCTTTTTACCAGTAATAGGAATTGGTATTTATCCAGATTTTGTTCTCTCGCTATCCGTTGACAGGGTAGAGGCTCTCTTATCCAATTATTATCCTAAATAGGATTTTCTTTTTTTAACTAGTCCGCTCTATATTTCATAATGGAAAAACCAAAAAATTCGGAAAAAAGTAAAAAAGTTTAATTAGATCTATTTCGAATTTTTGAGAACCCCTTTGAACGTCTTTTCAAAGGGGTTCTCAAATCAAACAAAAATGGGAAAAAACCTTCATTTTATGAATGTTTTATGTTATGTAATTATTTAGATGGTAATGTAAATGAACCATAACTATGTAAACCTATTCCTAAAAGATTGATACCAAAATAGCAGATCCAAATTATAAGAAATCCTATCGAAGCTACAAATGCAGAATTCGTACCCTTCCAATTTGGATTTGTTCTACTATGTAAATAAATTGCAAATATGGTCCAGGTAATAAATGCCCAAGTTTCCTTAGGATCCCAATTCCAATAGGATCCCCACGCCTCATTAGCCCATACTGCTCCACAAAGAATACCTATGGTTAAAAGGGTAAACCCTAGACTAATAACACGATAACTCCAAGAATCCAAACGCTCAGTTAATTGATATTTGTAATAATTTGGAAATGAAGGAAAAGAGGTGTTTTTTAAGGCACTTCTTTTTGCATAGAAATATTCAATCTCACTAAATAAAAATGTTTTAAGTAATTTTTTTTTTTTCTTTTTAGAAAAGAAATCAAAATTCTTTCGAAATCTAATGATTAGAAGAGCGGCGGATAATAAGGATCCGCACAAAAGAGTTGCATAGCTTAGTAACATCATACTGACATGCATCATTAACCACTGAGATTGGAGAGCAGGTACTAGTATTGTAGATTGATGCATTTCAGTTAAAAGACCTGATGTGGCAAAGCCTTGCGTTAAAATAGTACTTGGCGTAGTTATTGCGCTTAAATCATTTTTAGAGTTCTGTATCTTAGGAATAGTATGAAGAATATACAGAGCCCATGAAAGGAAGATCAATGACTCATATAAATTACTTAATGGAAAATGTCCCGAAGAAACCCAACGAGAAACTAAGAATCCTGTTATAGAGAAAAAAGTAGCTATCATTCCTTTTTCTGACGAATCACGTAATCCCCTAAGTTCACGAACTAATAAGGTTATCAAATGAATCGTAATCACAATTGAAATAGTCGAGAAAGAGATATGAGTTAGTATATGTTCTAAAGTTGCAAATAGCATAAGGAGAAGGTCCCATTACAAAATTGGAAATTTCGAATTGAATCCATTTTCTAATCTATTGTATTCTTTTTCGAGAATGCCGCCACTCGGACTCGAACCGAGATGCTTGAGCACTGCTTCCTAAGAGCAGCGTGTCTACCAATTTCACCATGGCGGCTAACTTGAAATAATAGTTAACTTAAAAGAATAATAGTTATTTTCTACCGAATCGTCGAGATTGGGAGAATCCATAGAATTTAGGAAAATTAGAATTTCATCATTAAATACAAAGGGTTTTGTATTTTGAAAAGTTTCTAGAGTCAAAGCCTTTACGCTCTTATTAATATGATTTACCCGTCCTAAACCAATTTATTTGTGAATTTTGGATAAGATAGGTAGAAATTCTCAATCCTATTGAAAGAATACTCTACTTTTGATAATAGAATCCTCCTAATTTTTTAGGAGGATTCTATTATCAAAAGTTCTTTGATAGGAAAAAAGAATACTGAGGACACAATATACCAAAACTTTTGTTCTTTTGTTCTATATAACAGAATAACAGAGGGATTAGTTCTAAGAATATTGTACCCAGGAATTCGACACATAAAAGTGCATTCATTAATTAATCCAAATTATTCATTCATATTAAATAATTAGAATTTCTTTGAGATCGGTCAATTCAGATTATTCCAAAACCTGATTATTTGTTTGTTACCCAGAAAAACCTTTTGGTTTTGGATGCTCGTTGCCACTCAAAAATGATCTTGATTTTGCTAAGGAATAAGATTGTACTATGGAAAAATAAGTTTTTTTCTTCCAAATATTTTTACGAATACGCTTTTTTGACATCGAAGTACGTTTTTTTGGAACTGCCATTCAAAAAGGGAATTAGTTTTTTCTAGTTGTATGTGAAAGACATCTATTGCCGCAAATCAATCCTTCTTTATGTTTTTTCTTAGTATTTATACTTAGATACTGAAAGATAATGAAATTTGAAATTATTTTTTACTTCATTTTGTCTAACGTGGATAAGACAAGAGTTTTTCGCGTATTTTTCATATATATTTTAGACTTTGTTTTAATAATATACAATATATATAAAGATATATTATATACAAAGGTTTTCTATTTAAATCAATTTATATATTAAATATACTCCATATATAAATCTAAGGTATGGGGGATAAGCCCTCATATAATATGGGGAGATAAAACGAAGGTAAAATTCAAATAGTTAATTAAGTTGATTAATTAAGTTGAGAAGATATTCAAGAATTGAATTCCAGTCAAAATAAAAAAATAATTAGTCTCCTAAACAAGACATTCTAAAACATTCTAGTCATTAGGATTTCCTTTTTATATGAAGTAAAGAATATTCGAGAATTTCCGATAAATATAAAATTAAAATATAGTTGAAATTCAATCAATCAGTTACGAAATAAGAGAGCTATTTCATTTTAACAGAAAGAAATAAAAAAAAGAATAGGAATAGAAAGTAAACTGATTCAATCTTTTTTTGTATTTTTATAAATATCTTTTTTTATCTAATAATTAAATAACGAAATTCTTTGATTAACTTTTTGAATTTAAGCAACTAAACCCATTCTGCATTTTTGAATATTTCAATGAGACAAATTTTGAAAAAATCAGAATTCTAGTATTTTTTCTTATTCTTATTTTGTTTTTTGAATTCTTTCAGAAAGAAATAAGAATAGGTTTGGTGAATCGGAAACAATTTTATAGAAAAAAAGAACTATAAATTTCAACTAAAAATTGCTATTTCTTTTCTTATGGAACATACATATCAATATGCCTGGGTAATTCCTCTTCTCCCACTTCCAGTTATTATGTCAATGGGGTTTGGGCTTTTTCTTATTCCGACAGCAACAAAAAATCTTCGTCGCATATGGGCTTTTCCTAGTGTTTTACTCTTAAGTATAGCTCTGGTATTCTCAGTTCACCTGTCTATTCAACAAATAAAAGGGAGTTCTATCTATCAATATCTATGGTCTTGGACCATCAATAATGATTTTTCCTTAGAATTTGGATACTTGATCGACCCCCTTACTTCTATTATGTTAATACTAATTACTACTGTAGGAATCTTGGTTCTTATTTATAGTGACGATTATATGTCTCACGATGAGGGATATTTGAGATTTTTCATTTATATAAGTTTTTTTAATACTTCCATGTTGGGATTGGTTACTAGTTCCAATTTGATACAAATTTATTTTTTTTGGGAACTTGTGGGAATGTGTTCCTATTTATTGATAGGCTTTTGGTTTACACGACCAATTGCAGCGAGTGCTTGTCAAAAAGCTTTTGTAACTAATCGTGTAGGGGATTTTGGTTTGTTATTAGGAATTTTAGGTTTTTTTTGGATAACAGGTAGTTTAGAGTTTCGGGATTTGTTCAAAATAGCTAATAACTGGATTCCTAATAATGGAATTAATTCATTACTTACTATTTTGTGTGCTTTTTTATTATTTCTTGGTGCAATTGCAAAATCTGCACAATTCCCTCTTCACGTATGGTTACCCGATGCTATGGAAGGACCCACTCCCATTTCGGCTCTTATACACGCAGCAACTATGGTTGCTGCAGGGATTTTTCTTCTAGCTCGACTTCTTCCTCTTTTCATATCCATACCTTGGATAATGAGTTTCATTTCCTTAGTAGGTACAATAACACTTTTCTTAGGAGCGACTTTGGCTCTTGCTCAGAGAGATATTAAAAGAAGCTTAGCCTATTCTACAATGTCTCAATTGGGTTATATGATGTTAGCTCTAGGTATAGGTTCTTATCAAGCAGCTTTATTCCATTTGATCACTCATGCTTATTCGAAAGCTTTATTGTTCTTGGGATCCGGATCCGTTATTCATTCAATGGAACCTCTTGTTGGATATTCACCAGATAAAAGTCAGAATATGGTTCTTATGGGTGGTTTAAAAAAATATGTTCCTATTACAAGAACGACTTTTTTATTGGGTACACTTTCTCTTTGTGGTATTCCACCTCTTGCTTGCTTCTGGTCCAAAGATGAAATCCTTAGTAATAGTTGGTTGTATTCACCTTTTTTTGGAATAATAGCTTCTTTTACTGCAGGATTAACTGCATTTTATATGTTTCGAATATATTTGCTTACTTTTGATGGGTATTTGCGTGTTCATTTTCAAAATTACAGTAGTACTAAAGAAGGTTCGTTGTATTCAATATCCTTATGGGGAAAAAGCATACCCAAAGGAGTCAATAGAGATTTTGTTTTATCAACAATGAAGAGTGGAGTTTCTTTTTTTTCACAAAATATACCCCAAATTTCTGGTAATACAAGAAATAGGATAGGATTCTTTAGTACTTCCTTTGGAGCTAAAAATACTCTTGTCTATCCTCGCGAAACTGGAAATACTATGCTATTTCCTCTTCTTATATTACTGCTTTTTACTTTGTTCATTGGATCCATAGGAATCCATTTTGATAATGGAGTAATGGATAATGGAACATCGGAGTTAACCATATTATCAAAGTGGCTAACCCCTTCAATAAGCTTTTTCCAGGAAAGTTCTAATTCTTCCATAAATTCATATGAATTTCTCACTAATGCAATTTCTTCTGTAAGTTTAGCTATTTTTGGTTTATTCATAGCATATATATGCTATGGATCCGCTTATTCTTTTTTTCAGAATTTGAAGTTTAAAAATTCCCTTGTAAAAGGGAATCCCAAAAAGAACTTTTTGGATCAAGTAAAAAAAAAGGTATACAGCTGGTCATATAATCGCGGTTATATAGATGTTTTCTATACTAGGTTCTTTATCCTGGGTATAAGAAGATTTTCCGAACTAACCCATTTTTTTGATAAAGGTGTTATTGATGGAATTATCAATGGAGTAGGTCTTGCTGGTTTTTGTATAGGAGAAGAAATTAAATATGTGGGGGGAGGGCGAATATCGTCTTATCTATTCTTTTTTTTATGTTATGTATCCTTGTTCTTATTCTTTTTTCTTCCTTAATTCATTATTCCATGAATTCCTCAAAACGAGGCTCATCAAAATGCAAAATCTAAGACTACTATAAGACTACTAATAAAATAAGAAAAAAATTCGAACGATTAAATTACTTCTCCCGAATATCCAACTGACTTATTAATTTCTTATAACGTACTCTATTTTTCTTTGCCAAATAAGCCAGCAAACGTTGACGTTTTCCCAAAAGTCTTCGTAGACCTCTTTCCGATGAAAAATCTTTTTTGTGTAATTCCAAATGTGAAGCAAGTCTCCGTATCTTATTGGTGAAACTGAATACTTGAAATTCAACAGAACCCCTGTTTTCTTGTTTTTCTTCTTTAACCATAAATCAAAAAATTTTTCTACCTCCTTTCTTTTTCATGTATTTTTCTGATCAGGAAAAATAAAAAATTATGTCAGTTATTTTGAAGTTATTCGAATCTCGTACACACAAAAATTTGCAATTATTCATCTACTGCTGGAATTTTTAATTTGGATTTATTTTATCGATGCAAATTGGATTTGGATAGAAGGGTACATTCTTTTATTTTAGATAGAAGAAATGTTTCTTCTATCTAAAATATCTAAAATAAAAGAATTTTGCTGATTTATTTATTGCTATATCCAATTTATAGAATTGATACACCATTTAATTGATATCATTTAGCAAAATGAAACACAGCATATGCATCCATCTTTCGGCTCGAGAATTTCACGGGAGAGAGATATAGTATAAGAAATAGGCTATTAAGTAACTCTAAATGAATTGTGGATACATCTGTATCCTTAACATACTGAAACGACTGCCATTATTCGTATCAAAGCAATAGCGATTCATAAAAGCTAAATCTTGTAATCAATGGTGGGCCAATAATGAATTTTTTTGCATATGTATTAAGACGCTTGGTCTGATTTCGAAATTGTCCAGAGTTTTTTATGTTGTTTTCATTGCAAAATGATGGATCTCCTTCCGTAACTTTCCAATTACGAGTACGAGAATTGAAAGACATGAAAATTCTCAATTCTCTACAGCGTCTAGGAGATAGATAAAATATTTTCAGGAACAAGAAAATCAGAAGAATCTTTTTCTCTATTCACTACCATTCCGCGTCTTCGACTTCTATTAGTTTCTTTTCTTCTTTAATGCAATAGCTATAGTTTGATATAGAATCCATTTCTCAAAGTAATGGAAACCATTCTCTTATAGGAAATGGTTCGAAAATCGCTATTCCACCTTTTAGGTTTAGGTATCGTGAAAAGTGATACCTGTGAAGATCGTGCATTTCAGTCACATTCAGATCCGTTTTTCGAGTTCATGATATAACCAAATTGGATGGATCTTCCACCCGTTTAGCTAAGAAAGAATAGATGGGGAGGTGGATAATAGATCGATATGAAGATCGTGAGCTGCCCCATAATGAAACCACCAGTAGTCGCGAATATCTCCTTCTTCCCTAACCCAAGATTGGAGAAAGAAGATCTAAGAGGGATCTATGTAGAATGTGGTCAGAAATCCATAATAGAGTCCGACCACAACGACCGAATTAATTATCCTCATCGATAAACTTAGACTACTAAGTAGAAGAGATTTGAAAATCATGGCATGGGTCTCCTTTTTTCTTTCTTTAGAGTTTTCTATATGCACAATTTCTCGATGTTTCGATGAGAATTTCTTGACTTTCCATATATAGAAAGAGATAGACTATAAATGGCATCTCTTATGTCAATAAGACCAAAGGGATGGATATTAAATGATAGGAAGTGCTAGGAAGTGAAATAGAATGAAATAGAGCCACTTTGGACTTCCCTATGAAATGAGGCATGGAACGGAGCCACTACGAAGAAATT